AAATTTCAAATCAAATTAGGGCTCCATTGGAGAATTCAGACCTAAGCATTAATCGAGAAGCGATGGGGACGACGGAACCCGTGAATGCAGAGGATTCTATTGAAAACGAATCCTAATGATTTATTGGGTAGGATGGCGGAACAAACCAGAGACCGCTTCATTTCTTTTTATTCTGATTCTGATAGGTCATGAGTTAACCCGACAACTGAACTAGATATTGAAAGAGTAAATATTCGCCCGCGAAAATTTTATTTTTATTTGATTGTTAAATTTTTGTCGATCTGAATCTGATATGAATATGATAAAAAACAAAACAAAATAAAGATTCGTTATAACATTATAACAAAACCAAGATAAGACATTATCTAGAAATAGAATCCGCGTTTAATTCCTTATATTTATATATATATCCAATATATATACAAACAAGATATACAAATTTCTAATAGATCGAATAAAATCTCAAATCAAAGAATCCCAAGATTGAATCTATTATTCATTAACTACCTGTATATCTTAAGAATAAAATATTTTTTTAGTCATTTTTTTTTTCGCGAGGAGCTGGATGAGAAGAAACTCTCATGTCCAGTTCTGTAGTAGAGATGGAATTCATAAACAACCATCAACTATAACCCAAAAAGAACCAGATTTCGTAAACAACATAGAGGAAGAATGAAAGGAATCTCTTATCGAGGTAATCGCATTTGTTTCGGTAGATATGCTCTTCAAGCACTTGAACCCGCTTGGATTACATCTAGACAAATAGAAGCGGGGCGCCGCGCAATGACACGAAATGTACGCCGTGGTGGAAAAATATGGGTACGTATATTTCCAGATAAACCAGTTACGGTAAGACCTACAGAAACACGTATGGGTTCGGGGAAAGGATCTCCCGAGTATTGGGTAGCTGTCGTTAAACCGGGCAGAATACTTTATGAAATGAGCGGAGTAGCCGAAAATATAGCCAGAAAGGCTATTTTAATAGCGGCATCCAAAATGCCTATAAAAACTCAATTCATTATTTCAGGATAGGAATATAGAACCAAAGGAAAGAAGTCTTGTCTTGGGAATAAAAAAAAATTGCGGGTTTCCTTTTTTTTTTGACAACCAATATTTCTTTTTTTCTTCGTCCTTTGTTACATTGAAAGAAGAGATTTTAAAAATGATTCAACCTCAGACCCATTTGAATGTAGCAGATAACAGCGGGGCCCGAGAATTGATGTGTATTCGAGTAATAGGAGCTAGTAATCGCCGATATGCTCATATTGGTGACGTTATTGTTGCTGTGATCAAGGAAGCAGTACCAAATACACCTCTAGAAAGATCAGAAGTGATCAGAGCTGTAATTGTACGTACTTGTAAAGAACTCAAACGTGACAACGGGATGATAATACGATATGATGACAACGCTGCAGTTGTCATTGATCAAGAAGGAAATCCAAAAGGAACTCGAATTTTTGGTGCGATCGCCCGGGAATTGAGACAGTTAAATTTCACTAAAATAGTTTCATTAGCTCCTGAGGTATTATAAGACGAGACCCAAATATAGTTATAGTATTAAAATTTAGAGTATTTAAATGACATAGATTAATTAGTAGATTGTGTCTCACGTATATACCTTTACTAAGTAAAAAAAAAGAACACGTTGGTTATATCAAAATTCGGGAGCAACAATAATTTTAGTTTACAATGGGTAAGGACACTATTGCTGACATAATAACCTCTATACGAAATGCTGACATGAATAGAAAAGGAACGATTCGAATAGGATCTACTAACATCACTGAAAACATTGTAAAAATACTTTTACGAGAAGGTTTTATCGATAACGTAAGGAAACATCGGGAACGCAACAAATATTTTTTGGTTTTAACCCTACGACATAGAAGGAATAGAAAAGGACCACATAGAACTATTTTAAATTTACGACGGATCAGTCGACCGGGTCTACGAATCTATTCTAACTATCAACAAATTCCTAGAATTTTAGGCGGGATGGGGATTGTAATTCTTTCTACTTCTCGGGGTATAATGACAGACCGGGAGGCTCGACTAGAAGGAATCGGTGGAGAAATTTTGTGTTATATATGGTAATGTGGCCGATATACGAATTGTATCCGAAACTTTCCATTTGTGAAAAAAAAAAAGAAAAAAGCACGGGTTGTCTAATAGAACTCCTCCTGCCCTACCGTAGTTGATACGTTAAGGAAGTTTTACCTGGAATAAAAGAACAAAAAATGGATTCATGGAGGTTTAATTAGTGAATCACTCCCACTCCGGATTCCTTTAGATAATGAAGATCTGATTCTAGGTTATGTTTCAGGAGAGTTTGATACGTATACCAACGTGGGATAGAGTCAACAAAAGTGAAGTAAGTGCTTACGATTCAACCAGGGGGCGTATAACTTATAGACTCCGCACCAAGGATTCGAACGGTTAGGTAGTTTTTTCAACTTCAAGATTCCTTTCGGGGGGATCCAATTCAAGGTTCAAAAATTTC